ATGACGACGATCAATTCTATACAGAACTTCTCAAAAATTTTAGAGACCCTTTTGAGAATCAGAATGAAAAACCCTTTTCGTTGGAGAAGGATAAAAAGATTCATCCGATTTACGGAAAAAAAGTGCCTCGATGGCCATACAAATTAATCGACGAGATAGAACTAGAAACAGAAGTCTTTACAGACGAAGAGTATCAAATTCGTTCAATAAAATCCAGATTTGATGTCCTAGCTTTGTCTAACCAGGTGAAGCTGCCTGAGGCTTTTAGTAGCCTACAGTTGGAAGACGAAGAAGATCATGTTGTACCCGAGTTTACAGTTCATGCAGACTTCCGCCGAGAGCTAATCAAAGGTTCTATGCGGGCGCAAAGGCGTAAAATGATTATTTCTAAATGGTATCAAATAAGGGCGCATTCCCCTCTTTTTTTCGACAAAACAAAAAGAATCCCCTTGAAACGTTTTTTTTTGAAGCTCTACAATATGATCGAACTCATTGTTAGGCTTTTAAAAACATTGGTGGGGAAAGGCACAATTGTAGAGTCTACAAAAGGGCAAAAGAAAAGGGAACAAAAAAAAAGCGAAAAAGAACAAAAACAAGAAAGACGAGAACAAAAAAAACAAAGGGAAAAAGATCTGGACACAGTGCGAATGGAGATAGCATTGATCTGGGAGAGCATTCCAGATATTCAAAACTTTAGAACTTTCGTGTTATTTTTTCACTCTTTTATGAGAAAATATATTCTAATACCTTTTCTCATCGTTGCGAAAAATAGCGTACGTATACTCCTATTGCAACGTCCTGAATGGTCTCTGGATTTTGAGGACTTGAAAAGAGAAACCCATGTTAAATGTACTTTTAGCGGCATTCCATTAACCGGAAGAGAAGATCCCTCAGATATGTTCACAGAGGGTATGCAGATAAAAATCGTATTTCCTTTCCGCCTGAAACCTTGGCACAAAAAGAAAATGACCGAGGAGAAAGAAGATTCTTCTTTTTTAACAGTTTGGGGACGGGAAACTAAACTTCCTTGTGGTGAGCCCCGAGAAATACCTTCCTTTTTTAAACCCATTTTAAAGAAATTCAAGAAAAAAATGGAAGAAATAAAAAGGAAGGGTTTATTATTTGTAATAATAAAAGAGCTACTAGGAAAAACAAAACAAAATGAAGTTCTTTTTAAACTTTTACAAGAAACAATAAAATGGGGTACAAAAATTAGTTTGTTTATAAACAAAAAAACAAAAAAAATAAAAAAAATATTAAAAATATTAATAATAAAAATAACAAAAATAATACTAAAACTAATAAACAACCTAATAATAAACGGAATAAAAATAAAAAATAAAATAACAGAAAAATTAGAAAAATTCCGCAGATCAAGGGAAATTAAAGAAGAAAAAGATTCGAAAATTGACAAATCATCTACATCTCCGAGTTCATTGCAAGAAACAAAAATGAAGAATCTGACTGATAGACTAAATAGAGTTCGAAATGAAATAGCTATAGTTGAAAAAGAACTAGAAAAAATCGAGAAAAAAAGAGGAACTACAAGAATAAAAAAAAAAAGAAGAAATCCTCGATTAATCTCTAAATTACCCCTTGTTTTAAAACTATTCATTCAAAGAATATCTCAAAATGGAATTTTATCTATCATTAACATGAAAGCAAGAAAAGAAGAAAAAAAAAAACAAAAGACAAATCCAAGTCGGTTTATTTCGACTATACAAAAGTCACTTGATTATATTAGAAATAATAAAACAAATTCGCCTATTTTTTATGACTTATCCTATGTGTCACAAGCATATGTATTTTTCAAATTATCACAAATCCAAGTTAGTAACTCGTATAGATTAAAATCTGTTCTTCAATATCAAGAAACCCCCCTTTTTCTTAAGCCTGAAATAAAGGATTCTTTTGAAACACAAGGAATGGTTCATTCGAAATTAAGGGCTAAGAAATTTCCAAGTTATGAAATGAATCAATGGAAAAACTGGTTAAGAGGACATTATCAATACCCTTTATCTCAGATAAAATGGTCTGGCTTAACACCAAAAAAATGGCGTCGTATAGCTAAAAAAAGAATTTTAAGAAAACGGGATTCATATGAAAAAGACCAATTAATGGATTCCAAAAAGCAATTTGAAGTAGATTCATTATCTACTAAAAATGAAAACGAAAATTATAAAAAAAACTATAGATATGATTTGTTATCATATAAATTTCTTAATTATGAAAATCAAAGGGCATGCTTTTTTTATAGATCTCCGTTTCAAGGAAATAAGAACCAAGAGATTTCTTATACCACACCTAAAGAACAATCTTTGGATACACAGATAAACATCCCCCTTAAAACTTATCTAGGAAAATTAGATTATCGATATCTATATCTGGAAACAGAAACCGAGAAACCATTTTTTACAAATGAGAGGTGGGAAACCATCCATTCTTATAGTATAACTCGAAGTGTTATGAATAGTATAACTCGAAGTGTTATGAACAAATCGAGTCCTTGTTTCAAGTCTAGTTTTGAGTCGGTTTTTGGTACAATTCCAAAAACAACTCCAAAGACAAATTCACGAAAGTACCACAAACTTATTTTGTATTGGATGGAAATGAATGAGAAAATGCTAAAGCGTCCAGACATGCAAATTGTGCTTTCGTCCTTCCCAGGAATTGGGTTCCTTTCTTGGGCATATAAAAATAAATATACAGTTTGGCTTATGCGAGGAAAATATAATCATTCCAGTATGCTACATAAAGTGATGCATTTCACTTTGACAACTGATGATAAAAAGATCCTTGAAGATTTTTATTGGGTGTCACCGATAAAAGGAGATCCAAATGAAGAAGAAGTAGAAAAGTTACAAGAAGTCAAAAGAATCCTACGCAAATTCGAATACGAACCAGTAGTAGACCCCTTAGAAGAAGAAGTATTACCAGAAAAAGAATGGTTTTTTGAATTTGAACCCGTTCGCCCAGACCCCTCAGAACAAAAAGAGAGTCAAAAACAAAAAGAGAATCAAAAACAAAAAGAGAGTCAAGAAGAAAAAGAGAGAAAAGAGGAAAAAGAGAGAAAAGAGGAAAAAGAGAGAAAAGAGGAAAAAGAGAGTCAAGAGGAAGAACAGAGTCAAGAAGAAGAACAGAGTCAAGAGGAAAAAGAGAGTCAAAAACAAAATGATAGTCAAGAAGACAAAAATCAAAAACAATACAAATCAAAAAAAAAGAAAAAGCCGGAGGAAACAATCGAACTAGACAGAAATTCGATAGACATATTCCTAACCTTGGAAGATTTTTTCGTTTTTCAAACAGAATGCACGGAATCTATTTTCGAAAAAGTGACGCGTCGTGTGTATCTAGCCCCTGTCGTGGTTAAAACGAAAACTTTAGAGAGATTGTTGGGATTTACAATTGCAATGGAAAATAGATCAAGTGTGAGTAATATGCTCTTTTTTAGGGATCTAACAACAGAATTGATGGACAGTGGTGTGTTGGTTTTCCAACCCATTCGTATGTCTGAACAGAAGGATGGAGAATTGATTCTGTTTCAAACCCTGGGTATTTCCGCTTTTTCATCCTTTTTTCAGGAAAAGGAAAAGAAAAGGGAAGGATCTAAGCCCCTTTCTTGGTATTTACAAGAAAAAAGAAAGACTTTTCATAACATCTTTTCACTACATCGAAGAATAACAGCAAAATCTGTTGATTTGCTTGTTCCCGAAACGATTTTATCGTTTAGACATCGTAGAAAATTGAGAATTCTAATTTGTTTGAATTCAAAGAATAGAAACGATGTAGATAGAAATCCAGCATTTTGCAACGGAAAGAACGTAAAAAACAGTATCCAAGTTTCACATAAGAAAAATCATCTTGATAGAGCGAAAAATCAATTAATGAAATTGAAGCTCTTTCTTTGGCCTAATTATCGATTAGAAGATTTAGCTTGTATGAATCGTTATTGGTTTGATACCAATAATGGTAGTCGTTTCAGTATGTTAAGGATACAGATGTATCCACGATTGAAAGTTCGTGGATAATACCCTTTTTCGATATATCATATACCCCATATTATATATAGGGTATATGAAAGTAAACAAATACACAGATCCCATGTCTTGTCTCACATTTCATTTTAGTATCCAATAGGAACTGAATAATGTCTCAATTAGATCTCGAAATGAATCAACAAAACCTTCTTCATTTTAGATCTAAATTCTTCGATACAAAAACGTACCAATCCTTTTCTATCCCTATCTAAATCCAATTGAAAATTGGATTGGTTGATTTGAATTCATAAAATTCGGATTAGATTTTTGTATATATCACATGCCAATTAATGGCATTATTATTACTGATCGGTAAAATCCATATCTGAAAAAAAAAGGGGGCTTTTTTTTATGGTCAAAAATTCATTCATTTCGGTTATTTCTCAAAAAGAAAACAGAGGATCTGTTGAATTTCAAGTATTTAGTTTCACCACTAAGATAAGTAGACTTAGTTCACATTTGGAATTGCACAAAAAAGACTATTCATCTCAGAGAGGTTTGCGAAAAATTTTGGGAAAACGTCAACGACTGCTGGCCTATTTGTCAAAAAAAAATAGAGGGCGCTATAAAGAATTAATTGGTGAGTTGGATATTCGAGAGATAAAAACTCGTTAATTTGAAGCGTGATACGATTTGAGCTTAGTCGTTTCAATTTTGATGAACTTCTTTTTACTTTCAGCAATGCATGGAAGAATGACTCGGGAAAAACTTATGATTGCACCAACTACAAGAAAAGACCTTATGATAGTCAATATGGGCCCTCACCACCCATCAATGCACGGTGTTCTTCGACTGATCGTTACTCTGGAGGGCGAAGATGTTATTGACTGTGAACCAATATTGGGTTATTTACATAGAGGGATGGAGAAACTGGCGGAAAATCGAACAATTATACAGTATTTGCCTTATGTAACGCGTTGGGATTATTTAGCTACTATGTTCACAGAAGCAATAACCGTAAATGGACCCGAACAGCTAGGCAATATTCAAGTACCTAAAAGAGCTAGCTATATCAGAACTATTATGTTGGAGTTGAGTCGTATCGCTTCCCATTTGTTATGGCTTGGCCCTTTTATGGCAGATATTGGGGCACAGACCCCCTTCTTCTATATTTTTCGAGAACGCGAATTGATCTATGACCTATTCGAAGCTGCTACCGGTATGCGCATGATGCATAATTATTTTCGTATCGGAGGAGTCGCTGCTGATCTACCTCATGGCTGGATAGATAAATGTTTGGATTTTTGCGATTATTTTTTAACCGGGGTTGCTGAATACCAAAAGCTTATTACACGGAATCCCATTTTTTTAGAACGAGTTGAAGGCATAGGCGTTATTGGCGCAGAAGAAGCACTAAATTGGGGTTTATCAGGGCCAATGCTACGAGCTTCCGGAATAGAATGGGATCTTCGTAAAGTTGATCGTTATGAATGTTACGACGAATTGGATTGGGAGATTCAATGGCAAAAAGAGGGGGATTCGTTAGCTCGGTATTTAGTACGAATCAGTGAAATGACCGAATCCATAAAAATTATCCAACAGGCTCTGGAAGGAATTCCAGGGGGACCCTATGAGAATTTAGAAATCCGACGCTTTGATAGAATAAAAGACCCCGAATGGAATGATTTTGAATATCGATTTATTAGTAAAAAACCTTCTCCAACTTTTGAATTGTCCAAGCAAGAACTTTATGTAAGAGTCGAAGCACCAAAAGGAGAATTGGGAATTTTTCTGATAGGAGATCAGAGTATTTTTCCTTGGAGATGGAAAATCCGACCGCCGGGTTTTATCAACTTGCAAATTCTTCCTCAGTTAGTTAAAAAAATGAAATTGGCTGATATTATGACGATACTAGGTAGCATAGATATCATTATGGGAGAAGTTGATCGTTGAAATGATCATTGAGACAACAGAAATACAAGCTATCAATTCTTTTTCCAGATTGGAATCCTTAAAAGAAGTCTATGGGAGCATATGGATGCTTGTCCTTATTTTCACTCTTCTATTAGGAATCACACTAGGTGTACTAGTTATTGTTTGGTTAGAAAGAGAAATATCTGCAGGGATACAACAACGCATTGGACCTGAATACGCCGGGCCTTTGGGAATTCTTCAAGCTCTAGCAGATGGTACAAAACTACTTTTCAAAGAGAATCTTCTTCCATCTAGAGGAGATACACGTTTATTCAGCATCGGGCCAGCCATAGCAGTCATATCCATTTTACTAAGTTATTCAGTAATTCCTTTTAGCTTTCACTTTATTCTGGCCGATCTTAGTATTGGTGTTTTTTTATGGATCGCCGTTTCAAGTCTTGCTCCCCTTGGACTTCTTATGTCGGGATATGGATCAAATAATAAATATTCCTTTTTAGGTGGATTAAGGGCTGCTGCTCAATCAATTAGTTATGAAATACCATTAACTCTATGTGTATTATCAATATCTCTACGTGCGATTCGATGAGACATAAAATTTCCCCTATTTCTTTCTAGCAAGAAAGTGAAATGAGTTGAATTCTTTTTTTATTCATTATTGGGGTTGATCAACTAAACCAGATAGTTATATGAGTGAAATAAAACGGCTTAAAAATTTGCTGTGAAAGGAATTCAATCTCATTTCCTATGTACAAGAATTAAGTGAAAGTAAACATAAGCAGTCGAGACTGTTTACCCCAAGATTGGTTGATTAGTAATCATGGCTTGAAGCGGGTTTAAAAGATCAACTGCATGGGTTTTTACTATCTATTGCCATAGATACCCTAATGAGAGATTCAAAAAATGAGTGGATGGTTAGGAAGACCAAGATACACAAAGGATTAGTAATGGAGATTCTGTAAATTATCCAATAGGATAGTTCTTTATAGAAAAGTAATTAAAATTGGGGCTTTAAGTTGGTAGAAATGATTAAGAAGTACTCCCCATGATTTCGATCCAGAGTCTATTCCTATCCACCGATTAAGAAAATAACTATCAAGAACGAAGCAATCTTTTATTTTGGGTAATGTCCCCTTTTTTGAGAAAGGAGAATAGGAATGAAATAAAATCGAAAGACTAGAATTGCAAAAAGAGATCCTTTTTGATTCATAACTCTTTCATTTTATAGAGAGCAAGACAATCCTTGTTCTGGAATGCAATGTCTAATTCTTTTTCGTAATCGAAATTGGTAGGTTGAAATATCTATATGATATTCCTCTAAAAAGTCTTTTTTATTCAAGGATAAAGTTATTAAAAATCAAAATTCTTAAAAGATGAGATCAATTCAGAAGCACTTTTTTTCTTATAAATCTAGCCGACAGAATTCCATTGGTCTAATTCTAGGTCTTAAGATAAGAGTTTGACTTTCTATCGATCCTACAAACACATCAAGATAAATAATGTTGAAAGGTCCTTAGATTGATTTGTGACCTATGAGGAGCCGTATGAGGTGAAAATCTCATGTACGGTTCTGTAATAGCGACGGGAACAG